GGCAGAAATCAATGGATTCATATTAAGTTCCTCGCACCAAAAAAAAGAAATGGTTAATGATACAATCAACCGATGAATTATTACTTCATTATTCCATCACTTAAGATCTATCCGAAAAAAAAAAAAAAAGAACTAAGAACTCTGAATTGAAATAATAATATTACTGAATCATCAGAGCTACTTCGATATCTCGTTTTTAGTTCCTATCCGTGGAGTCTTTGTAAATCTATACGGTTCCAGTTCTTCTATTTCTTTGTTCCGAACCATTCCATTCTTTCAATTCTTCGCTCTTTCTCTTCTATATGCATGCTTGACTTCATTTGTTTATTCATTCAATCCACAGTCACAGATAAAACGGAAGGGCTTGCATTGGAATCCGTCTAAATTCAGTGGGATGGGAAATAATATATATGGATAGCCCATATATAACTAGTGAATATCTAATATCACATATACATTGTTTCTTTAATAATGTAAACCATCCGTATCTTCTATTGAACCGGATTCTAGAATCATTCTTCGAAACATATACAGGGATTGGCTTAGAGCCCTTACATAGACCCAGCTCGACCCCCCTTACTTTTTTTGAATTCTCTAATATCATACATTTTTTTTTGCTCCTATTCTAGATCGTATATACCGGTATGAGTTGGGATAAGCTTTTTTTTAAGACCATTTCGGAAGCTAGTCAATGATGACCCTCCATGGATTCACCTATATAAGCTGCGGCTAAAGTTGCAAAAATAAGAGCCTGAATCCCGCTTGTGAATAATCCAAGGAACATGACAGGTATAGGAACCACCGAAGGTACTAAAGAAACAAGAACAACAACTACTAATTCATCCGCTAATATATTCCCGAAAAGTCGAAAACTAAGTGATAAGGGTTTTGTGAAATCTTCTAGGATGTTAATTGGTAAAAGTATTGGAGTTGGTTGAATGTATTTACCGAAATAACCCAATCCTTTTTTGGTAAGACCCGCATAGAAATATGCCACTGACGTAGGTAAAGCTAAAGCAACAGTAGTATTTATATCATTCGTGGGTGCAGCTAACTCTCCATGCGGTAACTGTATGATTTTCCGGGGTAAAAGGGCACCTGACCAGTTAGAAACAAAAATAAATAGGAACATAGTTCCAATAAAAGGAACCCAAGGACCATATTCTTCTCCAATCTGAGTTTTGCTCAAGTCTCGAATGAATTCGAGGACATATTCGAAGAAATTCTGACCGTCGGTTGGAATGGTTTGTGGATTCCGAACAGCTATAGTGGCTGAACCTAATAAGATAGCAATTACAACCCAAGAAGTGATAAGTACTTGGGCATGGACTTGGAAACCCCCTATTTGCCAATAAAAATGTTGGCCTACTTCCACATCGGATATATCGTATAACACTTTTAGTGAGTTGATGGAACAGGGTAAAACATTCATATTGCCCTCTGACATAAATAGAACTTAAAAAGGAATTATTTTGATTCAGCCATCTCGTATCTCTTTCTCAACTCGTCTACTTTGAATCAATCGTATATTTCGGATCCCAAGTGATCACATAATATCCCCAGTGATTTTGATCTCTTTTTTGAGACTCAGGGATAGTAACCGATTCAATCAATTTATGGAGTTTCCAAAGTCATTGACTTATCCTATTATTAATCAACAATTTCTTATATAGCTAGAACCGCCCTCACAAATTGCGGATACTAATTTGTTAAGAATCAATCGGATTGAAGCTATAGCGTCATCGTTCGCCGGAATCGGAATATTTGCGAGATCCGGGTCACAATTTGTATCGATTAAACAAATTGTTGGAATCCCCAAAGTGAGACATTCTCGAAGAGCCGTATATTCTTCTTGCTGATCAACGATGATTACAATATCGGGTAACCCCGTCATATATTTGATCCCGCCCAGATAGGTTTGCAAGTGAGATAATTGCCTCTTCAACATTGCTACATCTCTTTTCGGGAGACAGTTGAGTTTCCCCGTATTTTGTTCCGATCTCAAGTTCTTGAACCTATGAAGTCTCATTTCTGTAGTGGACCAATTCGTTAACATACCACCGAGCCATTTTTTATTAACATAATGACACCGAGCCCTTATTGCAGCTGATGCTACTAAATTGGCTGCTTTATTTTTGGTACCAACTATTAAGAAGTGTTTTCCTATACTTGCTGCATCAAAAACTAAATCACAGGCTTCTGACAAAAAACGAGCAGTTCGAGTAAGATTTGTAATATGAATACCTTTACGCTTTGAAGAGATGTAAGGTGCCATTCTAGGATTCCATTTCCTAGTACCATGGCCAAAATGAACTCCTGCTTTCATCATCTCTTCAAAATTCATGTTCCAATATCTTCTTGTCATTTCTCCCCACATTTTCTCTTTTTTTTTTTTTTTATTTAAGAGGTACCTGAAATAAATAATTGTTCCGACGGAACCTTCTACCGGAGATTGACCGTTAATACCCAGTCCAAGTCATTAATTCCTTTCTATTCGTTA